AAAAAATAGAGTTTCTTTTCGCAAAGCAATGAAAAAGGCTATAGAATTAACTGAACAAGCGGATACAAAAGGAATTCAAGTTCAAATTGCAGGACGTATCGACGGAAAAGAAATTGCGCGTGTTGAATGGATCAGAGAGGGTAGGGTTCCACTACAAACCATTCGAGCTAAAATTGATTATTGTTCCTATACAGTTCGAACAATCTATGGGGTATTAGGCATCAAAATTTGGATATTTATAGAAGGGGAATAAGAAACCTTTATTTCCCTTTGCATTCTATCCAGCGATGGAACAAAAAATGATAAATTAGTTTCTTCTTTTTCTTTTCTGTTCAAAAAAAAAAAAATGAACAATTATAATTATATAGGGTTTAATAAAAATGAAATGAATCTTTTGATCAAATTGCTATGCTTAGTGTGTGACTCGTTGGTTTTTTTAGGGTTAGTATAAAAAACCAGCCCCATAGTATAGTATAAACAAATAACTATAGAAGTAATAACCAACTCATCACTTCGTATTATCTGGATCCAAAGAACCAGTCAAGATATGATATATTGTTCATATTGTTGTAGCAACTGAAATCTTTTTTTATTAAAAAATCTGCTTCTAAGTTGTCAATCGAAATAAAAAAGAAAGGGTATGGATAAATGGAAGGATGAGAGAAAGAAAGAAAAAGAATATTGATGATATAGAATTCCAATATGTAAGGTCTATGAGTCATCTCAGAAAAAATCTGCGTAATAAAGCATCAATACGGATTCATCATTAAATGGATCTGCTCATCGAACAAAAAATAAAGAGCTTCGAGCCAATAAAGACTAAGAATATTGACTCAAGAACTAATAGCTCCGTTGTAGAATTCAGACCTAACCATTAAGTAAGAAGCGATGGGAACGATGGAACCTGTGAATTCAAAAGATTTTAGTGAAAATGAATTCGAATGATTCATTGATCGGGATGGCGGAACCGGCCAGAGACCAATTCATCTATTCGGAAAAGTTATGAACTAATGATAGAACTGAAATAGAAATTGAAAGAGTAAATATTCGCCCGCGAAAACTTTCTTTTCTTGGATTGCTAAAATTGGGTCAATCCAATACGATAAAGAGTAAAAAAAAAAAAAAAAAATAGTTCTTTAATATATTTAGATTTAGTTATCTATACAAACAAGATATACAAATTCATAATAGATTTGATCTAGATTAAACGAAATCCATGATTCAGTATATTACTTATTAAATGAAATACATGTATATCTTAATTCAAATTATATTCTATCTGAATTCAAAATCTTGAAATTGAATTGATTTTATTCGCGAGGAGCTGGATGAGAAGAAACTCTCACGTCCGGTTCTGTAGTAGAGATGGAATTTTAAACAAACCATCAACTATAACCCCAAAAGAACCAGATTCCGTAAACAACATAGAGGAAGAATGAAGGGAATATCTTATCGAGGTAATACTATTTGTTTTGGTAAATACGCTCTTCAGGCACTTGAACCCGCTTGGATCACATCTAGACAAATAGAAGCAGGTCGACGAGCAATGACACGAAATGCACGCCGCGGTGGAAAAATATGGGTCCGTATATTTCCAGATAAACCAGTTACAGTAAGGCCCGCAGAAACACGTATGGGTTCAGGTAAAGGCTCTCCCGAATATTGGGTAGCTGTTGTTAAACCAGGTCGAATCCTTTATGAAATGGGTGGAGTAACAGAAAATATAGCCAGAAGGGCTATTTCAATAGCAGCGTCCAAAATGCCTATACGAGCTCAATTCATCATTTCGGGATAAAAAAGAAAAAAAAAATAGGCCTTAAAAATAGCGGGCGCAGTTTTCTTTTTTTGAACAAATAATATTTCTTTTTTTCTTCGACCTTTGTATTGTAAAAAACAGATCAAAAAATGATATGATTCAACCTCAGACCCATTTGAATGTAGCAGATAACAGCGGGGCTCGAGAATTGATGTGTATTCGAATCATAGGAGCTAGCAATCGTCGATATGCTCATATTGGTGACGTTATTGTTGCTGTGATCAAAGACGCAGTTCCAAACATGCCTCTAGAAAGATCAGAAGTGGTCAGAGCTGTAATTGTCCGTACTTGTAAAGAACTTAAACGTGACAACGGTATGATAATACGATATGATGACAATGCTGCAGTTGTGATTGATCAAGAAGGAAATCCAAAAGGAACTCGAGTTTTTGGTGCGATTGCCCGAGAATTGAGACAGTTCAATTTTACTAAAATAGTTTCATTAGCTCCCGAGGTATTATAAAATGAGACCACGATATGGTTATAGGTTATAGTAGGGTATTTAAAAGAAATAGATTAAGATTCATTTAGTAGATTTTGTCTCACGTATATACCTTTCAAAATTCATATTCATAAACAAATAAGTAAAAAAAACATGTTGATTATATCCAAATTTGGAGGCACCAATAATTTTAATTAATCATGGGTAGTGATACTATTGCTGACATAATAACGTCTATACGAAATGCCGATATGTATAGAAAAAGCGTGGTTCGAGTAGCATCTACTAATATCAGCCAAAGTATTGTTAAAATACTTTTACGAGAGGGTTTTATCGAAAACGTGAGAAAACATCGAGAAAACAACAAAGATTTTTTGGTTTTAACCCTACGACATAGAAGGAATAGGAAAAGGACTTATCGAAATCTTTTAAATTTAAAACGGATCAGTCGGCCGGGTCTACGAATCTATTCTAACTATCAAAGAATTCCTAGAATTTTAGGCGGGATGGGGGTTGTAATTCTTTCTACCTCTCGGGGTATAATGACAGACCGAGAGGCTCGACTAGAAAGAATAGGCGGAGAAATTTTGTGTTATATATGGTAATCTTTCTAATATCCGAATTGAATAGGAAACTTCTTTTTTGTGAAAAAGAAAAGAAAAGGGGTGGGTTGTCTAATAGGGTTCTTCCTCCACTAGTTGATACTTCAAGGAGGTTTTACCTGGAATGAAAGAACAAAAATGGATTCATGAAGGTTTAATTACTGAATCGCTTCCCAACGGCATGTTCCGGGTTCGTTTAGATAATGAAGATATTATTCTAGGTTATGTTTCAGGAAAGATCCGACGTAGTTTTATACGAATATTGCCAGGAGATAGAGTCAAAATTGAAGTAAGTCGTTATGATTCAACCAGAGGTCGTATAATTTATCGACTCCGCAACAAAGATTCGAAAGATTAGGTTTTTTTCAACTTCACTATTTATTTCGCAGGAATACGATTCGAAATCAAAATTTTCAATCAACTTATTTTATTCCAAGAAATAGATTCAAAATTAAAATTAAAGTAAGGAGTGGCAAATATGAAAATAAGAGCTTCTGTTCGTAAAATTTGTGAAAAATGTCGACTAATCCGTCGTCGGGGACGAATTATAGTAATTTGTTCCAACCCAAGACATAAACAAAGACAAGGATAATAAGACTCGTTAAAGACCCAATCTACAAATGGGATCTTTTTTGACATGAAATGGATATATCCATATATCTCTGACTCAAATTTATGAGATGATAAAATATGGCAAAAGCTATACCGAAAAAGGGTTCACGTGGGCGTATTGGTTCACGTAAGAGTATACGTAAAATACCAAAGGGGGTTATTCATATTCAAGCAAGTTTCAATAATACCATTGTGACTGTTACAGATGTACGAGGACGGGTGGTTTCTTGGTCCTCGGCCGGTACTTGCGGCTTCCGAGGTACAAGAAGAGGGACGCCGTTTGCTGCTCAAACCGCAGCGGCAAATGCTATTCGTGCAGTAGTAGATCAAGGTATGCAACGAGCAGAAGTCATGATTAAAGGTCCCGGTCTCGGAAGAGACGCAGCATTACGAGCTATTCGCAGAAGTGGTATACTATTAACTTTCGTACGGGATGTAACCCCTATGCCACATAATGGCTGTAGACCCCCGAAAAAAAGACGTGTGTAGAAATCAAAATTGAATCTATTTCAATAGCAAGAGAAACAAGAGAAATAAATGATTCAATGATCAGATCAAATAATATTATTATGGTTCGAGAGAAAATAACAGTATCTACTCGGACACTACAGTGGAAGTGTGTTGAATCAGCAGCAGACAGTAAGCGTCTTTTGTATGGGCGCTTTATTCTGTCTCCGCTTATGAAAGGTCAAGCAGACACAATAGGCATTGCGATGCGAAGAGCTTTGCTTGGAGAAATCGAAGGAACATGTATCACACGCGCAAAATCTGAGAAAATCTCACACGAATTTTCTACCATAATGGGTATTCAAGAATCAGTACATGAAATTTTAATGAATTTGAAAGAAATCGTATTGAGAAGTAATCTCTATGGAACTTGTGAGGCATCTATTTGTGTCAGGGGCCCTGGATATGTAACTGCTCAAGATATCATCTTACCGCCTTATGTAGAAATAGTCGATAATACACAGCATATAGCTAGCTTGACGGAACCCATTGAGTTGGTTATTGGATTACAAATAGAGAAGAATCGCGGATATCTTATAAAAGCGCCAAATACCTTTCAAGATGGAACTTATCCTATAGATCCTGTATTCATGCCTGTTCGAAATGCGAATCATAGTATTCATTCTTATGAAAATGGTAACAAAGAGATACTATTTCTCGAAATATGGACAAATGGAAGTTTAACTCCTAAAGAAGCACTTCACGAAGCCTCCCGGAATTTGATTGATTTATTGATTCCCTTTTTACATACCAAAGAAGAAAATTTAATTTTAGAGGACAATCAACACATAGTTCCTTTACCCCCTTTTACCTTTTATGATAAATTGGCTAAACTAACAAAAAATAAAAAAAAAATGGCGTTGAAATCGATTTTTATTGACCAATCAGAATTGCCTCCCAGAATCTATAATTGCCTCAAAAGGTCCAACATATATACATTATTGGACCTTTTGAATAACAGTCAAGAAGATCTTATGAAAATGGAAAATTTTCGCATAGAAGATGTCAAACAAATTTTAGG